TCTTCTGTTAAGCCCCGATCCATGAACCCACAAAATCCTTCAAATTGTATCTGATTCAACCCAGGTATTGTAGACATTTCCCCATTTTCATCCCCGAGCATTTTGAATTTCCCATTTCTCAAAAGAATCCCATTCTTTTCTCATTCTTCATCGAATCCTACGAATCGATCTAATAATGATGGAATTGAATTTCTATTCTGTTTACTGAATCACATGAAATTTTATCTAACTCCATATACCATATAATATATGTGGAATGTATGAAATATGAAATGCGTATGAACGGAAGAAGAAAAATTATACTCAAATTTTTATTTATATTTAGAACAAACAGATACAGAAAAGAATTGATAAATGCCATTTAGCCGCATGGAGTTTTGTTTTTGTATAGAATATAAAAAAAAATAATTCAATTTCTACCATTATTATGATATTACATATTCCAATCCGATTGAATACCAGAAAAATGAAAGGAATTCCTGATTTGATCTGTTCATTGAGATAAAGACAAAATAATTCTAAAATATATATATAGGGAGAGAGTTGATTTTTCTAGCGCTTAATTTTTTCATGGACTCCATTGTTCAAAAAACGATTCGCAGAGAAGATAGATGTTTTTACCCACTTTTTAGTTTTTTATTTTTTAGTAGAATATTTAGAATATGATTGAAGTGCGTACGAAAAGGGGGCTTATATTTATTAAACATGTGCAGATATAGCATTTCTATTTATATATGTCTTTCTTTTATTCCATTATAACGCTCTAATGGAGACAAGACATGGCGTGCTCTATCAAAAATTCTATTTTTTCTTTTATTTTAATCTATTCAATGAAAAATTGAAACACGATAATTTCGTGCTGATTCCCTATGGACATCATATCTAGATAGATAAAATACCTCGTTAGATAACTATAACTGTGTAACAACTTATGCTCTGGGGTTTACATAGACTCATAATTGCTGTTATATTATTATAATATACTTGAAATTCAGAAAGTTTTTTTTTTTTATTGAAAAAAAAAAATCAATACTGATTAGTTATGTATCCAGTTTGATTTTCTTATACCATTAGAAAAAGACAAGTGAAGAAGAATCGTCCATAAATTTGCAGTCAATAGTTAATGGTTCCAATTTATTTGTCCTGAATTTTGACTTTTGTAACTGAGAATCCACATTTTCTTTTTCAATAGAAAAGAAAGGGAAAGTTTTTAGATATTGTGTGTCTTGAGATACTATAACCAATTGAAGGTATGGATCCGATCTAAAAATGAAAAAGAAAAGGGGGATACTCTCCTTTTTTTGTTTGTAGCCTTTTGGCGACATGGCCGAGCGGTAAGGCGGGGGACTGCAAATCCCTTATTCCCCAGTTCAAATCCGGGTGTCGCCTGATCAACAAAAAACTCGAAATCCTAATGTCTCCTAACGTCTAGGATTCAAGGAAAAACTAAAGTAGTGGAAGGGAATCAGTAAATCTTGATATGGGAGCCCCCCTTACTAATGGAGTGGCTACTAGAGGAGTCTTGAATTAGATTGGATAACGGGAGTGTCTAATTAACTAATGAATGGTTGTAGAAGGGTTGGAAGATACTTTGTATACAGACGGATGAAAGTCTCTGAATGTTCAGGCATCCAATTAATATTAGATTGGATAGATAATCGGCTTTTACTTAATGAGGGACACCAAAAGAAAGAATAAGTCTTATTATTGATACATGTGAGTAACATTCTTTTGATATTTCCAAAAGTGTTACTGCGCATTTTGCTTGTGCTTAATGGTTCTCGATTTTACTCGAAATCATATAAGAGCTTGTTATAAGCGGATTTATCGAAGTGATTCATCAACGGTGGCGTGTCACAATTCCCTTTTCTTTTTGACTCTGCGCCAGTAATTCCACTATTATTAGTGAACAATAATGGAAAAATTGAATTCCTTCATATTTGTTTCATATTCATAGAGATAGGGGACATAATACACATGGATATAGTAAGTCTTGCTTGGGCTGCTTTAATGGTAGTCTTTACATTTTCCCTTTCACTCGTAGTATGGGGAAGAAGTGGGCTCTAGGGGTACTCCTAATTGGGGTTGAGGAATCAAACCGTATCAATTGTTTTCTAGATCGTTTTGCAAAGCCTTTTTTTATTTTAACTATTTTATTAGTCTTCATTTCGAAATTCTTGGATTCTAGTGGAGTAATGTATTCTATGAATAACACCTTTTCAATCAAAATCAAACAAACATTTCAATAATCCCATGTTCGTATTTCGAAAGTAAAAGGGATCCGGATGATAGGCAATTAAAAAAAAAAGAATTCTTCCTAAATTGTCTATTTTGATGAACCAGCTCTTACCAGAGTTATAAACGGACAATGAGGGACAAGGAACCCCCTTTGTTTTCTGTATTTGCTTGTTTTTATTTCCCTCCCTCTTTACTGTTCAAAGAGAAAAAAAAAAGTCTTTTTTTTATTTAATTTAATAAGATCTTGCCTTAGTGTAGTCACATATTAGACACTTACCCCCAGTTTTAGTTGAATTTCATTTATGAAATGCTTTATTGACTCATTTCATATCATGGATCAAAGAAGTTAAATTCAAAATCGGCAGGGTATACCCTTTTTTCGAAACGAAATACGAAGAAAAGTTACCATAGAACTCTTTGGATCATCTGTCAGTTGCTCAACGAATTACTTCTTTGGAATGTTCAAAAAAAAGGATTACTTGGTTTTCTTTTTTTTTTATTAATTTAATTAATATATGCCTATTCCATTCCATTTTTCCTTCATTTCTGATTATTTTAATAGGAATCTCGGTATCCACCAAAAAAATCAAATCCATGAAATGAAAGAATTATAAAATCGTAAGACTTGCCTTTCAATTATTTCAGATTAATTGAAATCAACACAAATAAAATAGATCAAGCGAAGAAATAAAATTGAGATACTATGTACAGTACATATATTTAATTGATATCGACATGTATGAAGATCCATATTGTGGATTCATCTATATTAAGCTTGTATCTTTCTACATTACAATAATAGATATAGATAGTATGGTAGAAAGATTCATATTTTTTTTCTACCATACTATCGAGTTTTATAGGATACTGCTGATTCTAGTCCATTCATTTTATTTAAGACGTGAGATTTGAATCCTTTTTTTCTTAACTCCTTGATAAAAAGTCAAGTTTCATTCAAATTAATCACTTTGACTGACAGTTTTTACGTATATTATAAGTAAAAAAGCGGTAGGAACTAGAATGAACAGCGCTGTAGCAATAAATGCGAGAATATTTACTTCCATAATTTCATTGTTTTTTTTACTTCGCAATAACTCGGGATTTAATCCCATAGAGATGATAAATTTGTCGCTTGTAAATTCAATGCAATGACTTACATTTCAATGACATCGAATCGGATCAATATCATGAATAACAATATCTAGGCTATCAAATCGATTCACCGTCGAGAATTGAATAGTATAACATAGGAAGATCTTTTATCCACACCGAATACAAAAAGTGATGCCTGGTCCAATCAAAAGAATTCCTTTCCTTTATTTATATATATTCTTTTCCACCCTTTCTTTTCGATAATCTACCGCCTTCCTTGTACAATCATCTGATGATGTATCATCTGACTGCTTTTCCACTTTCACCGTTTACAAATAGTTTCCAAATAAACCCCAACAAAAAAGAGAAAGGAAAAAATAAATAAAAAAAAGATAAAGATATCGTTGGGAATGAAATTCTGTCATTTGTATCCCCTTTGACAGAAAACGGAGGGATCAATTGATGTATTTTAAAAATTTTATCCGTCGGGACTGACGGGGCTCGAACCCGCAGCTTCCGCCTTGACAGGGCGGTGCTCTGACCAATTGAACTACAATCCCAGGGAAATAAAGAAAAGTGTACAACATAGATAGTCTTATGATTTCATTCAAGCCATTTTCTATTTAGATTTTAGATTCGAAGCCGGGTTGTAACAAACAAAGGCGCGAGTGATATATTGATATCCATACGGGTATGCACTTTGAGTGAGAGCGACGCGGATTCCTAGTAACTAGGAATCCTTTCGTTATTGCCAAATAAATCGATCAATAATCAATTTGAAAATGAAAACAAAAAAGAGTCTTCTTTTTTGTTTACTTTACTCTTTTTCTTTTCATTAAACTTTCTATTTAATGATCCTGATATGAATCTAGAGCGTTATCAAGGTCATAATTTATGGGAACAACTAAATAAATAGAACAAAATAAAAAACAAATAGCGGTAGGGATGGATATATCACAAAATTGGACTTTTTTTATTCTTCCCTAATTTTTTTGTTTGGCTTTTCGGGAAAACAAAATACAAAAAAATGGGCATTTTAGGTTATGGCGGATCAGCGAATTATTGGGCCGAGCTGGATTTGAACCAGCGTAGACATATTGCCAACGAATTTACAGTCCGTCCCCATTAACCGCTCGGGCATCGACCCAGGAAGAATCAATTCTAGGTTTATTGAGAATCCATGATCAACTTCCTTTCGTAGTACCCTACCCCCAGGGGAAGTCGAATCCCCGCTGCCTCCTTGAAAGAGAGGTGTCCTGAACCGCTAGACGATGGGGGCATACTTGCCTGACCGCGACCATACTATGCTCATAGTATGAGCAGTTTTTTGAAATTGTCAATATAATGGAATGACTAGAGCCGAAAGCTTTTTCCATCTTTTATGATTTTCCATTTTTGATTCACGATTTATACTCAGTAAATCATTCATTTTAATCGCCACTCTATTCGATATAGAAATAAATTAGATAAATTCAATCTATTATATAAATATTTATTAGAAATAAATAGATATTATAAAAAGAAACTAGATTATATTAATAATACAAAGTATAAGATCAGTGATTGGTTTAACATAAACATAAAAAAGGGAGTTAACCTTCATTTTTTCCACTTTCATTCATTGATTCACTCATTATTACGACGAGACAGGCATGTTTCTATCTCACACT